AAAATTGAACGTTTTTTCTCCCAACCCTTTTTCGTAGCAGAAGTTTTTACCGGTTCTCCAGGAAAATATGTTGGTTTAGTAGAAACAATTAGAGGGTTTAAATTAATTCTTTCAGGGGAATTAGATAGTCTTCCTGAGCAGGCTTTTTATTTGGTAGGTAACATCGACGAAGCTACCGCGAAGGCTATGAACTTAGAAATGGAGAGCAAATCGAATAAATGACCTTAAATCTTTGTGTACTGACCCCTAATCGAATTGTTTGGGATTCCGAAGTGAAAGAAATCATTTTATCTACTAATAGTGGACAAATTGGCGTATTACCAAACCACGCTCCTATTGCTACAGCTGTAGATATCGGTATTTTAAGAATACGCCTTAACAATCAATGGTTAACGATGGCTCTGATGGGCGGTTTTGCTAGAATAGGTAATAATGAGATTACTATTTTAGTAAATGATGCAGAGAAGAGTAGTGACATTGATCCCCAAGAAGCTCAACAAACTCTTGAAAAAGCGGAAACGAATTTGAAGAAAGCGGAAGGTAAGAGACAAACAATTGAGGCAAATCTAGCTCTCAGACGAGCTAGGACACGAGTAGAGGCTATCAATACAATTTCATAACTCGTTTGTATACCCGACTAAGCAAAATATCTTTTGCTTCGAAGTTCTTTTGAACTGCCGATTGAATACAATCAAATAGAATCCAAATTCTGATGCAAATGTCAATTCATTTAATAGATGAATATAAAAACTTATTAGATAGCAGAGTCAACGGTATCTAATAAGTTCTACCTACTATTGGATTTGAACCAATGACTCCTGCCGTATGAAAGCAATACTCTAACCACTGAGTTAAGTAGGTCATTTATCATGACAAAGAGAAACAAACGAGACCCATCCCGTCGATGGATTATAAATGGAATATTATTTATAAGCAATATCAATCAAAACGATCAAAGAGCTATGATGTTGGATCGTAGAATATTCATCTTGACAAGAAATTATCTAGATAATAAAATATGGATTACAAGCACAAGGGCTATAGCTCAGTTGGTAGAGCAACTCGTTTACACGTGCGCCAATGTTTTTCAGAGAAGTCTATCATGTAATCAAAAGATTTGATCTTCTTGCTAAATCAATGTCTTACTCCATGACTTTGAGGGAACAATAGCCTGACAAAAGGTTCGGTGCCTATTTAGTTATGTGCCAAATAAACCCGGCCTTTGATTTGAGATATTGATAGGGTGAATATTCAGTTTATTCAATGCTAGGCAGAATGAGCACAAGGACTTCAAAAAAATCTCTTTTCATCCTATGAGCTTTAAGGTGTATAAAGTTGCATATTTTATGCTTTAAGCAGAGCCCGATAGAGACTCTATTTAACTTAGGTTGATCAAGGCCATAGCAGACCTACGTCAAGATAACCCTTCTTTGAAACACTTTTGCAGTGCTCCTAGATCAGTAATGAATCAAAGGGCATGGAGCCATCTCCTTAATCTTTCTTTCAAAAAAAATATGGCAGACTAGCTGATATTTCTATTAGTTAATGAAAGAGCCCAATGCAAAAAACTGCATGTTGGGTTTTTGAAACAGTTCGACTCAGTTTGATAATAACAAGTTTGATCTGTTTTACCGAGAAGGTCTACGGTTCGAGTCCGTATAGCCCTAAATGAAATAAAATGATACAAAAATTTTAGAGTTGTCATTTCTGTATTCTTTTATTGTTTGGAACTGTGGAGTGACTTGGTTTATCGGAAAAATATCTATTTCCATAAGTTCGCTCATGGAGATTATTTACAGCAGAGCATAAGACTGAAAACAAAAACGCATGTAAATAGATCCAATCAGTAGCTTTATAATTTCGGATAAACAAACCCATTTTTCTTCATTAATCTTTGTATTTGTAGATTAATTACCTATGAATTTTCCTGTGCACAATCGCGGAATTGGTGATACTTTTTTGTATATCTACCCAATTCTGCTGAATTTTGGGAGTCAAAATCCTAATATGAGCCTGCTTAAAAAAGATATTTTCATTTTATAAGTTTTCGTATAAAGATTGTCAAATAGGCTTTTTGGTTGGTATACCGTACCTAGTAAAACACAAAACAAGTAGGTTTCTCTTTTTGTATCTAATCAAAAAAGTGTACTATTCTATTTATTTCTATATGGAATATATATACTAACACCAATACATTAGAAACACTTAGATAGAAAATCCTAGGAGTTTTACTACACATGATTACTTACTTCTATGTTTTTAGAGTAAGTATAACGGAAATACGATTCGAGGCAATCAATCTTGAAATGAGATATGTACGATAGCAAACAAAGAAAACTAGATGATTCGATTAAACCGAATTGTTGTTTTGACTAAACAGTGAAGGTTGACTTGAAAATTCCAATTTTAATAAAATAATCCGATATATTTTACACATTCATAGGAGTACATCCATGTTTCTGCTTTATGAATATGATATTTTCTGGATATTTCTAATAAT